TAATCGCCAACAAGAATTTGGTTCTTTTTACGTACTTGATATCGATAAATCTGCGAATCTAGAAATTCATTTCGGCCAATTGAACCTTCTCGAACTGTTTCTTTTTAAGAACCAAAAAGATTTGTGCCAAAATAACAGATGCCAAGAAGAACAAAAGTCCTTGGACACGTAATGGATCTTGAAGTACTATTTCTGCATCTCCCTGACCAAATCCGCCTACATTAGGATTACTCGTTAATGGTTGATCAAATTTGATAGATTCGCCCTCGGAAACAAGAAGTTCTGGTCCGGGAGGGATAATATCAACCACTTGACGTCCCTCTGACGCATCCGTTATGGTTATCTCATACCCCCCTTTTTCTTTTCGTATGATTTTGCTTACTATACCTGCTGCTGTAGCATTATAAACTGTATTGTTACTCTTGTTGCCGTCGGGATAAATCTGACCCCTTCCCCTGTTCCCGCCTACGTATATAGGATATTTTAAGAAGTGAACATCCTTCTTAGTAGCAGGGTCCGGGGAAAGAATAGGGAAGGTTATTTCACTATATTTTTTACCAGGGACAGGGCCTACCACAAGAATATTTGTTTTATTGGGGCGATAGCTCTGAAAAGACAAATTGCCAATCTTTTCTTTCATCTCAGGAGAAATACGATCGGGAGGGGCTAATTCAAACCCCTCCGGTAAAATAAGAACAGCCCCGACGTTCAACCCCCCTTTTTTACCATTAGCAAGAACCTGTTTCAGTTGCATATCATAAGGAATTCGAACAACTGCTTCAAATACAGTATCAGGAAGTACCGCTTGTGGAACCTCAATTTCCACGGGCTTATTAGCTAAATGGCAATTGGCACATACAATACGCCCAGTCGCTTCTCGTGGATTTTCATAACCCTGCTGTGCAAAAATGGGATATGCACTTGAAATGGACGTCCGAGTTAAGATATATATCATGAGCGATACGGAAATAGATCGAGTAATCTGTTTCTTTAGCCAAGAAAAAGCATTTCTAGTTTGCATGGTCCAATCATTGATCGCGAAAATTTCTACAATAAATTGGGTAGGTCGCTAGTATAGTTCCCTAGCCACGATTCTGCTATTTGCTGGAATAATCTAGGATGAATCTTCCCGATGGTTAGAAATAGGAAGAGTAAATATGATTTTCAATACTTTGCTTATGTACAACTACAAAGTACCAAGCATTCTAATTGGATTAGATTAATATCAATGGATCTTTTATCATTCAGTTATTGAATCATAAATCAGTAAAATTGACGGAGACAGACTAGTTAAATAACGGAAAAGCCAATATTTAAAACATGTATCAAAAATTACTGGAAGGATGCAAACAAGAATAGTTATAGTTTGCTCATTCGCAACAACTCCAACCTCGTTATAGATAGAGCGTATAGCGAATTCCCAACCTGGGGGTGAATGATATCCGAGAAAAAACTCAGTTACTAGAAGAAGACACAAAGCTTTTGCTGTGTCACTTAAGTTATATAGGAATTCCTGAGCCCAAGAGTTAAGAATAACAAGTTTTTCCTTACCCAAAATTGAATACCCGCTTAGAATACCAAACCAGATGATATTTGTTGAGAAGTGAAAAATCGTATCCATACGATTCTCATTTTGTATCGTGATTAATTGGATCGTTTCTTTATGGATTCCTATCCCAAACTCTTCGAGATGTGTTTCCGAGTATTCCTTGATCATTTCGTCCAAGAAGAGGAGTTCCTCTAATTCTCTGAATTTTTCTAGAAGACTCTTTTCTTGAATATTATTCAAGACAATTTGGGATTGCCCAGTATTCCACCAATTAGTAACCCAAGATTCCAGACATTTATTAACTGAGAAAGAAATCCACCAGGGCAAAAATACTATAGATGCAAGATAGAAAAGAGGAGTGAATGCTTTCTTTTTTGCCATTTTTTCGTCTGTAAATTGTTAATCAACCCATTCGTACACTCTATGCGATCGAATATTTCTTACACACATGAGTTTTATACAAGGTATCGAACTTATGAATCTATTTTCTTTGTGATTTTGTGGTTAGTCTTTGAATCTAGAAAGAATACAGAAATAGGCTAAGAATTCACTTCGAATGAAGAAATTTAGAATATTGTTTCCTGATATCTCAATTGGTCAAATTAAAAATAAAGTGTATCCTTTCGATGAATGATCGAAAGAACTACTTTAAGTAATGAATATTATTCAGATTTTGAGACGAAAGAACTCCTTTGCTATCAAAATATCCAATATTTCGAAAAAATTTCACTGATTACCCATAGTCAGGAATAGAATAATTGAGGGAAAGATATTAGGATGATCAAAAAAAAATGACTGGCAAAGGATAAATTGGCTAGTTCTCAGTATTTAATTAAGAAATCCAATTGTTGGTCATTAAAGAATACAAAAGAAAGAATTTAAAATTTACAAGATACGATCTATCTGGATCTAAAGTGTCAATTCCAACAAATATTGAACTAAAAAAAATTCTTGCTTTCGAAATGGTTTGCCGTCTGAGATGAATCTATTATTTCGATTTGTTATTTGTTATTGAATTGCGTGCGCATAAAGACCATAAAACGCATAAAGACCATAAAAAGAGTTTCGTTTTATGGTTCTTTCATATACGTTTTCTTTAATTGAATGAACGCTCTGATTCTCAATTTATCAAAATACTTCAATTGGTACACGCAAGAAATAGGCTAATTCAGCAGCCTTTTGTTCAATTTCTCGTGGAGTCAAATTCTCATCAGTACGGGTCAAGGGAATGGACCCCTGGCCTCGGATGTCCATATAAAGAACACGACGAGCATAAATACCCTCTTTAACTTCTATTCTAACGGACTGAATATCTTTTATAAGGAATCGGAGGAATATGCGACGATTTTTTCCCGGAAATCCCCAACGAAAAATACAGACTATTCCTTCCTTTCTATCGAATCGATCATAACCACTACCTACATTCCAGGAAATTGTGCACCACAAATAAGAGCTAATAAAGAGACCCGCAATTCCGTAGAAAGACATCACGATTCCTTGTGGAAAAAAAATGATTTGCTGAGGCGGAAAAAAAGATAGCAAATTTCTACCAAGATAACTGGAAGTTCCAACTAATAAGAAGCCTAATGAACCTAAAAAAAGGATCAAGGCCCAGCAGAAATTACTTATTTTTCGAGACCCCGTTATAAGTTCTATCCATATATCGTCTGATCGCCAAGTCATACTTTACTCGATTGCATTTTATTGGAATTGAGATAATACCCCAGATAAATTTGACTTTACTTTTTTGTTTCCGAAGTAACTCTCATCAACTAGCACTAGTTTGAGGTGAACTAGCACTAGTTTGATGTCAACCTTTAGGAGTAATTCATCAAATTGGTTAAATCTAAAATAATAACATACTCTTTATTTAATACGATCCCACTATACATATCGATATACATATAGATTCACCGACTACATTTCAGCCATCCAGAGATCCTGATCTATTTTAAAATTGCTAGAATTGATATATCCATATATCATGTTTCTGCGGGCATAAGAGTTTTTTCCTTTATGTTCGGTGGAAATCACATGTTATACTATATTCCAATAAATAGATATCCGTGTTATGATACAAGTCCACGTTTTCAAAAAAAAATGGATGAGATTGGGTCCCAGCGGATCTAAACAATCTTGTTTTTTTGAACATGAAGAAATAAAGAAGCCATTGCAATTGCCGGAAAGACTAGGCCTACTAACGGCACAAAAATAGATGGAAGGTTCAAATTTGTCATAGAAGGGGTACCTCGATTTACTATTTGTATCTGTTATTATGTTATTATATAAATAAAGATATCTTGTAATAATTATAATTAAATTAAGAATTTTAATTCTAATTAGATAATATTTATTATTAATAGAATTTGAAGAATTTTAAATTCTTAGTATAGATCGAAGTATCGATATATCTAAATCTAACTGAGTACGTATAATAAGAATAAGTGCAAAGAATGTAGAACTGTAGAACTAAATAAATGGACTTATTCATCTCCTCCATGAGAAAGATATGTATGATAATGATAATAAACTTTATTATTTTTCTTCATTTCTTTGTCTTTTGTTCTTGTCTTCTAATTTTATAAAAATAGATAAAGAGTTTTTTACCGATTATCGAAGGATTCGTTCGAATCCGACCCAACATGGATTTTTAGCTAAAATGGTTTTTCGGTAGATAGAGAAAGATACAAAACTCTATTATCTATATTGAAATTTCAAATTATATACCTAAGACAAGACCAAATTCGTTTTATTTTACTAATTTCACGAACGGAAGAACTCACTCTTGGTGATAAAGGTTTCTTGATTCGTAATCAGGAATATAGGTCAAAAAAAGAGTTATCCTCAACTTTCGTTTTGATTCTTTCTACAATTCGATCTTCTATCACCAAAGAAAAGGCCATTATTATCTTATTTACTTTGATTCCGATAAACTAACTACTTTTTGCTACAAACACAAAAAAAATAATTGAACTTAGTGCTCTACTTGATTTTGCTTGACTTTTGATTCAAAGGAAAAAAGGCGTGGAGCTTAAATAACTCACTCAGAACGCTTTTTAAAAGATTACGTGGTACAATTAGGTCGAATAAACCCTTCTGGAATAAGTATTCAGCTGCTTGTGAACCTTCGGGTACTGTTTTATTCAATGTTTGTTCAATTACTCTTTTACCTGCAAATGCAATGTAGGCATTGGGTTCGGCAATAATGATATCCCCCAACATACCAAAACTAGCTGTCACTCCACCAGTTGTCGGAGATGTAAGGATTGATACATAAAATAATTTTTTATTTAATTGATAATCATATAAAGCAGACGATATTTTAGCCATTTGCATCAAGCTCAAACTTCCTTCCTGCATGCGCGCCCCCCCAGAAGCACACACTATAATAAGAGGTAAATTTTGATTGGCAGCGTGTTCAATCAAACGGGTGATTTTCTCTCCGACTACG